ACCTGTTCTTTCCATGACTCCTCTTAACTGAGATAGAGATCCAATGCTTGAAGTAGGAATCAATTTGATTCCACCAAACCTAATATGTACGGTGGATCAAGTCCTATTTAAAAAGGATTCCTTCTTCCTTTCTTTTCAACCCATTTCTCTCTTCTAATCTATTTCTTTTCTGGCTCGGCTATCCCATTTAGCCGAGCCATTTCCTTTTATGCTACTCAGCCGGGCAAAACCAATAAAAAAAAGAAACGCAACAAATCTATTCGCCGAGAAAAGGAGAGAGAGGGATTCGAACCCTCGATAGTTCTTTGTTTCGAACTATACCGGTTTTCAAGACCGGGGCTATCAACCACTCGGCCATCTCTCCGAAAGAAAATTTCTATTTTCTTTTTATCCCATATTTGATTTTTATTCCACCCAATAGAACCCGAACATGGACATATGAGTTGATACTATTACTATCTATAGAAAGATATCGGGTGTAAATCTATAGGTCTATCTATCTGTATATATATAATACAGATGCATGATCCAGCAAGCATGCCCCCTGTTTTGTAAAGTAAAAAAAAATGACCCTCGGTTCCGTGCCCGAATAAAGCGACAAGGGGTGGTAATAAGTCATATAGAATCAATGATGGATTCATGGTAAAATCTTTCCATGATGCATTTTTTTTTTATTTTTGGCTGATAATGATAAAGATATCAAATGGTATAATTCTTTTGTTGGTAGATTGGAGGATTAGAAACATGACTATTGCTTTCCAGTTGGCTGTTTTTGCATTAATTGCTACTTCATTAATCTTATTGATTAGTGTACCTGTTGTATTTGCTTCTCCTGAGGGTTGGTCGGGTAACAAAAATGTTGTATTTTCCGGTACATCATTGTGGATTGGATTAGTCTTTCTGGTGGGTATCCTTAATTCTCTCATCTCTTGAACCTATTCGTTCTAGATCCAAAAATGAAATGACCCCTCCCTCCGAATTCCTTCAGGTTGTGAGACACATTAAAATTCAATATAAGTCCCAAAAATGCAAATAACGAAAAAGAAAAAATTAGAAAAATTAAAAATAGAGGGAGGGGACAAACTTTTGTGTATTTGTATTGTAAAAATATGTAAAAATGGAAAATAATAAAATTGAAATAAAAAATATACTAAATACATATTTAGTTATTAAGTATTTATTACAAGACGTTTTGAAATAAGAATTATCTAAATATTATATAAATTCGAAATTATATAAATAAATAATATAAATATATATATAAATATATATATAATTATATATAATGCGGATATGGTCGAATGGTAAAATTTCTCTTTGCCAAGGAGAAGATGCGGGTTCGATTCCCGCTATCCGCCCAGGATAATGGGTAAATATATGAAATTCAATCTATTTTATTTATATTTAATAGATAAAGCATTAATTAAGTTTAAGTATACTTAAGTATATAAGTATAGTTGACCGCAGTAGTCTAGTGGTTCTACTCTTCCCTTTCTTCCCCCCCCCCCCCAAAAAAAAACGGTAATTAATTATTCGGTTTTTTTGTCGAAAAAATGTTGCGGAGACGGGATTTGAACCCGTGACCTCAAGGTTATGAGCCTTGCGAGCTACCACGCTGCTCTACCCCGCGATGAAGAGACGAACTGAGAATTAATAGACAAACAGGGATTGAATGCGCCCCTCTACCATATCTGTACAAATAGAATAGTCCATTTATACAGAATGGTAAAGAGGACCCTCTATGATCGATGATCATAGAAATTAATAGAAAAATGAAAGGACATTTTTATCCTTACCAACTTGATCTTGTTGCCCCGGGCAACAAACATGCATGAACCATTTCGCGAAGTACGTGTCCGGATAACCCAAAGTCTCGATAGTTAGCTCTCGGTCTTCCGGTCGAAAAACAACGTCGATGAAGGCGTGTAGGTGCACTATTACGTGGTGGAGATTGTAACTTTCCATGAATTTCCCATTTCTCGCTCAACGACGGAACTTTGCTTATTTCTTTTTTTGAGGATCGACGAATCAAATGATATTTTTTTTCCAATTTTTGTCTCTTCTTCTCCCTCTGAATCAAACTTTTTCTTGCCATAATGGTTCAATTCCTATTAGTATCAATGATACAAGTCAGATCCTAGATGTAGAAATATAAGAAGGTAGATCCCTTCTCTATTGAAAGAAATGATATTCTCGCGGATACACCCCCTAAAATAAAGAATTAACCAAACTTGCCCGATGTAGAAGCAATCAAGAAAGCTGCATAAGTAAATATATAACCGACAGAAAAGTGGGCTAATCCAACTAATCTCGCTTGTACAATAGAAAGAGCGACCGGTTTATCTCTCCATCGAATCAAATTAGCTAAAGGTGTGCGTTCATGAGCCCAGGCTAAAGTTTCAATCAATTCTTGCCAATACCCCCGCCAGGAAATTAAGAACATAAATCCAGTAGCCCAAACAAGATGTCCAAATAAGAACATCCACGCCCAGACCGATAA